TCTATTCTTGATTTGTATCTATAATAAATCCTATTTTTTTCTATCCCAAAGTTTTTTCGTTTCGTGTTGGAATGCAAACTTATTAAGCAGACGAGATTTTATGAAAAAAGTTCTTCCGATTCATAAGAGAGAACAACTATTTTGTTTTTCGGTCGGGATTTCACACAACAGGGGAGATACTAATACTAAATTATGAATATAATGAATCAATTTTTTGTTTATTTAATTCATATTTTTTTTATTTAGATAGAAGTTCTAATTCAAAATTAGAACATAAAAATTCAATATAATATAATGAATCAATAAAATATTTAATTTAATATTTAATAATATATAATATAATATTCTATATATTTTATATTGAATTCTAATTGAATTAGAATATATTTTATTTGTTTGTTTTCTCGATTGTATTCTTTTTTCAACACTAATATTGATATTGACAAGAGTGTATCAAACAAATATAATCCGATCGTGAATAAATGAATTGATTTAATAATTTTATTTATATATTATTAATATATATTAATAATATATTTTTATTTATATTTGATATTATTTGAGAAAATTTCTTGTATTTTCATTTGATCTGTTCATGTTCATTTGGATGTTCAGAATCGATTCGCCTTCACGATTTTTTATTTTTTTTATTGCGATTGGATATACACATTTTTAAAAATTTCATTAGGGTTGCTAACTCAATGGTAGAGTACTCGGCTTTTAAGTGCGACTCCATTTTTTACACAATTCTATGAACTAATTGGTTCATCCATACCATCGGTAGGGTTTGTAAGACCACGACTGATCCAGAAAGGAATGAATGGAAAAAGCAGCATGTCGTATCAATGGCGAATTCTAAAAATTTTTCATTCGTATTGGACCCGGCCCAAATTTTTGTTTGAATTGTTGGCTCGGAACAAATGAATTCAGTTGGGTTGAATTAATAAAGGGATAGAGCTTAGCTGCTCCAATTATAGGGAAACAAAAAGCAACGAGCTTTCATTTTTTATTTGAATGATTACCCCATCTAATTTTACGTTAAAAAAAAATTAGTGCTTGCTGTGGAAAAAGTTTTTCCCACGAATGGATTTTGGATTTTTGTTATGAGTCCTAACTATTAGCTATTCTCAATTATGTCATGGGGTAGCGATAAATGTGTAGAAGAAAGAGTATATTGATAAAGATATTTTTTTCCAAAATCAAAAGAGCGATTTGTCCGAAAAATAAAGGATTTCTAACTAGCTTGTTGTCCTCGAACAATTAGATGGACCAAGCGAGGGTAGATAGTCCATTGATGGTTTTTACTTGTTTTCTAGGTATCTATTCATAATAGAATACCCTGTTTTGACTGTATCGCACTATGTAGCATTTGATAATCCAATGAATCTCTGATCCTTTGACCAAATCGAATTTCTAAAATGAAGGAATATCAAGTATTTTTAGAACGAGATAGATCTCGCCAACAGGACTTCCTATATCCACTTATTTTTAGGGAGTATGTTTATGGACTTGCTTATAGTCATGATTTTAATAGATCTACATTTGTGGAAAATGTAGGTTATGACAATAAATATAGTTTACTAATTGTAAAACGTTTAATCACTCGAATGTATCAACAGAATCATTTGATCATTTCTGCGAATGATTCTAAGAAAAATCCATTTTTGGGGTATAATAAGAATTTTTATTCTCAAATAATATCAGAGGGTTTTGCCATCGTCGTGGAAATTCCATTTTTCCTACAATTTAGCTCTTCCTTAAAGGAGGCAGAAATCGTAAAATCTTATAAAAATTTGCGATCAATTCATTCCATTTTTCCCTTTTTGGAGGATAAATTTCCATATTTAAATTATGTGTCAGATATACGAATACCCTATCCTATCCATCTGGAAATCTTAGTTCAAATTCTTCGATACTGGGTGAAAGATGCCCCTTTTTTTCATTTATTACGGTTGTTTATTTATAATTTTTGTAATAGGAATAGTTTTCTTACTCCAAAAAAATCGATTTCGACTTTTTCAAAAAGTAATCCGAGATTATTCTTATTCCTCTATAATTTTTATGTATGTGAATATGAATCTATCTTCCTTTTTCTACGTAAAAAATCCTCTCATTTACGATTAAAATCTTTTAGCGTTTTTTTTGAGCGAATCTTTTTTTATGCAAAAAGAGAACATCTTGTAGAAGTTTTTGCTAAGGATTTTTCGTCTACCTTAACATTCTTCAAGGATCCTCTCATTCATTATGTTAGATATCAAGGAAAATCCATTCTGGCTTCAAAGAATGCGCCTCTTTTGATGAATAAATGGAAACACTATTTTATCCATTTATGGGAATGTTTTTTTGATGTTTGGTCTCAACCAGGAACAATCCATATAAAACAATTATCCGAACATTCATTTTACCTTTTAGGTTATTTTTCAAATGTGCGGCTAAATCGTTCAGTGGTACGGAGTCAAATGCTGCAAAATACATTTCTAATCGAAATTGTTAGCAAAAA